GTGGGAAGTAATGAGGCTAGTCTCCCCCCCTGAATGAAGAAGTAGTGGGCCCCCTTCCCGCGTATGCGCCTTTATTTAGATTCTTTCGATTTTTGAATTCTTTATGCAATGGTCTAAAAAAATCTCTCTGGCAAAACAAAACGCAATTCGTCGAAGGGTCTTTCTTTCAATCCAAATAATAGAACAAAGAAACCACTCAAAAATGAAAGTTAGATAAAGAAGTTTCAGTAAGAACTAGCACTAGACTTCTTCCCCCCTTTCTACTTTTCCTCTCTCCTTTTGTTTGTGCTTCTACCCGGGCTTTTCATTCTGTTTTATAGAGACCCGAGGAAATTTTATAATAATTTTTTTAGAAAGGTGAGGCGGCATACGGAAACAAAAATCCAGGATGACGGCTTTCCAAAAACGAGTAAGGGACGGGGAGGGGGAGGCCCTCGAAACCAAACGAGACTAAAAGGAACATGGGAATTAGCACCATTCCTATGATTTGTCTCGAAAAGCCAACGGGCAGCCCTCTCTCTCTATCTCGGTCTCGGTTTAGCATCATATATCGATCTGGAGGATTGGTTGTAGTGCGGATTAAGGAGCCGCTCCTCCATGCTGCGGCTGTGGAGGTGGGGGCTGCCGCCTCCCTTGGTTTTTTGGGGGAAGTATCCCAATTCTTTTTTACAGGCCTGCCGAATCCTGAAAAAGGGGGTTCTTGGGGAAGCGTGGTAGGGGAAGGTAGGGGCTGTCGCTGCCTGATAGAGGCAGAAGCCGGGGCCACAGGAGCTATCTACGTGGAGTGTGTCGATTGAAAGAGGAGGGGAGACAACTCAAATGCCAGCGCAAAAATAGAAAGAGTCGTGCCGTTCAAAATGGAATTTTTCTAAGATCCATTGCTCGATTTTGCATGCTCTGCTCCCAAAATGCAGAGAGACTTTCGAGGGTCCAGAAAGTCATGGGAGAGGCAGGCTAAGTGAAATAAAATAATATACTGGTCTTACTATATAATCTTATGAATCACGCACGGCACACTTTCTATATCTCCTCCGTCTACAAGGCGAACAGCTTAGCTTACAGTACAGCGTGTTCGCCACCACACCGGCTGGCTGGTGCATTGGCCTTACCGTAATAGGGCCGAGACGAGAAGTATGACCCTTCAATTAGAACGCCCCATATCTCGTGACACACGGAGCGTGGCATTTCCTTTTATAAAGTCCGTATAACTTCTAACCAAAAGATTCATTCTTTATAAATCAACAAATACCATTCAAAGAGTGCATTGCCTCTTTGAGTGAAGAAGAGAAGGGCTTTGTATAGAAACCCCGGAGCCGTGTTCGTCGCCCTACTAGGCTCACCATTATTTCATTTCATTCTTTTTACGTACGGCCAAAGAACATATACATGGAGCTATGTCGACTTACGTACGTCTTGTTGACCAAATGATCAGGTATACCACGCCACGTATCATCCTCTATATAAAGAGAGGAGAGAGAAATCAAAATAAAAGATATAGTGATCGTGCCGTAAGACCTTGTTCGTTTCTACTTGACGTTATTTTCCTCGGGTTTTATTACATAAGGTAGCTTGCTTACTTAGCGCTTGCGCTAAGGTTGGCAGAGTGATTAAAAAAAACCTTTCCCTTATTAGCCGGAGTACAAGTGTACTCCTTGATCTTTAGTAAAGACGGATTAAGCCAAAAAATCTTTTTTTTTTTCGAAAAGTCTCAACGTCCTCGTTGAGAGTCGCTCTGCGAGACGTCCAGTAGTCTCTGACTTGGTCTTCTCGAATCGTAATCGTAAGTTTCAGCCCGTTCCGCCTCGCTCTCAGGTTGGCCCTTCTACTTGACTAAGTAGTATTCCGCTCGTGCAGTGGGTGTATGGGCTAGCCCATGGTGCGGTCATCTATGATATACTCAACTTCTTCTTTAGTAAGTTTATATAAAACATCCGGTGGTGCCCTCGTGGGTCTTCTCTGGGGCGGTCTGGTCTAATCGAAGTCAACTGACTCACATGGAATACGGGGTGAGTTTTCACCGAGCTGATCGCTTGAGTCTGTCTATAGGCTACCCCTCCCTTCTCTACTCTACAAGGTCTACTTTCTTCTTCCTTTAGACCGGGTCAAGCCATTAGGTTGTTTAAGTAGGTTGGGCTAGGTCGTTGCGCTCCTGCCACCTCTTGGCAAAGTAGGCTGATGGGCAAGCCCCCTCCTGCCGCAATGGTGTGGGGCGTCAGAGGCTGTTGCTCCGTGGCCAACTCGAAGGGGCTGAAGTTCGACGCAAAGCTTTTTGGTTGTTAAGTTATAGCAGCACTGAGCAACATCCAACAGCTCCAGTCCTTCTGGTTTGCACTAAAGTGCCTTAAGTAGCCCCCGAAGAGTCCGTTAATTCTCTCCGTCTGAGCTTTCAAAGATATACCGACCATAGGTATCTTACCATCTGATACCGACAGTCGTCTTCTAACATTACCGACCTTTAAATATCGGGTTTTCATCAATTTCACATAACATAAAAAAAGCGCTTTTCATCATCAGAAACAACCCGGTTTCCGAGACCTCTTTTGCATTGCATTACCATAACTAAAAGAAAAAAAAAAGATAGAGAAATTTCTCTTGTGATTCGGAATGAACCTTTCTCGGTGGAAGAAAGGAATAGCGATGGATTTCTATGGAGCATCCAGGAACAAGAAGATTCAATCGGACGGCGAATTCTTACGTGGTCCAAGGAAATCAAAGGCCCGCTTCCACGATTGAATCTATATCGAATCTTAATATCAGAATAGCTTATATAGTCATGATTTACCACTGCACTTACTTTTGATTGATTTCTCCTTTTTCGGATCTGATTGGAACCGATGACTTACGCCTATTTCTTAGGGCGTTTAAAGAGCGTGACTCTACCGCTTAGTTAAAAGGGTCCATTTGATTCAATTCATGAATTAGCCCACTATGAGTTTACTGCATTTTCATTTTAAAATAGATTATTATATAGATTTTTTATGATAATAATTTATATAATAATATAGTATATCATTCGTGTCTCTGTTACAACACGGCGAAACAAAATGGTTCGAATGTGAGAAAAAAGAAAAATTCTTTATTTCATAACCTGGGATTGTAGTTCAATCGGTCAGAGCACCGCCCTGTCAAGGCGGAAGCTGCGGGTTCGAGCCCCGTCAGTCCCGACCTAGGATCCGCTGAATCGATCAATTCATCTCTCCGGGCAAAGAGTAGGATATAATTCCCAGCAGGAGGATCCTTCTTTTGTTTCGCATTTCTCATCGGACAAATCAAGTCAAGGAATCAAAATTAGAATAACTAGTACCGATTGATGGGGGAGAGTTACTATTACACAAGAAGACTGATAAGATCTATTAAATATCTATATAATGCTTTTAACGTTCTTTCAGAACCTTAGCGCAAGCACTAAGTAAGCAAGCTCCCTTTACTTGCCGGGTATCTCCCTTTCTATAGGACGAGCCATGGGAACCCATGAGATTGATTGAACAAGCCTTAAAAGCGAAGAAGAATCATCGAACTGGAACGAAACGCAAGTACTAGAACTCTTGAACTAGAGGAAGGCTCGAGGAGCTTAGTGTGAAACGCTAAGGGTCGACACCTTCGGTGCCTTTACTCTAACAAGTAAGCAAGTAAACTACGCTTTGTCTTATATATAAGTAATTAGGTCTTCCTGGGTGCCCGAGGGGCTTTCTTTGTGAGTCCTTAAGATCGCCGAAGGGCATTCTAAGTCGCTGTCAAAGGAAAGGACTGGAAAGCCTTTATCTCTTTTGCAGCTCCTCTTCCAGGGCTCCCTGCTCTATACTTTTTCATGTCCCACCACCTGACGAGCCTGAATCACATGCCTGAAAAGGACCCCTAGAACCCGTCTTTTCTTCATTTGGCGAAGGTGAATGTGTGGCATGAGCCTGCAGCTCACCCTCTCGATTGAGATCTATTCCCCTCTTTGACTGGAAATGCTTCATTGACTGATCCACTGATCTACGACCATTCCGGAATAAAAACCCAGATCTACGACCACATTGAATCTAGTCTTTATAAAGGAAAGTCTTTACTATTTAATCAAAAAGAAGGAAATCTCTAGTTTCACGTAGCACATGTACTCCCCCCATTACTAGTTCTAATCGCAGGCCTTCCAATGGTAGAATGGGCAAATCTACGAACTATCGAAAGAGCATGGAACAGAAGACAGGCCTTCCCTCTTTCTTGACATTGAGATTTACGAGATTGTAGCCCGAAAGCTTCTTTCTTTGATTAGCTGACCGGAATCTTGGACTGCAATCCTTTCTCAATATTGAAATTCTAAGGCTAGGTTGTTTACTGACTGATCTCTGTTCGAAGCCGACCTAAAATTTTACTTTGTTGAATGCATAGTCCTTTTTATTTTGAAGTCCAGGCTACCGCATTCCGAAGCAATGGAAAGACAGAACTTCAACTTATTGATTGAGCTATACCTCGTGCAAATGGATAATCCCTTTGGTGCGTGGTCCGGGGACACTACTTTTCCTTTTGTCGTAGCTTAGAGACTTATAGCCTTTAGTCCATCTACCCGTCGCTTACTCTATAGAAGTAGGACGTGGGTTCAGCTCTAGATAGAATATATATAAAATAAAATTGAGTACGTGTGGGTGAAGTATCTCCTTCTTTTGTTGGATTGAAAGGCTAGCCTACCCTTTATTATTAGTTAAGGAGTCGCTTATCCTCGTTCCGCTGAGGAACTGCCCTAAGACAAAGATAAGGCACCGAAGGTGTTCAAAGCGGATTCTTGATTTAGCTTTAGTGGACCCGCGATAGGTCCTTATAGGGGCTCCAGCAGAAAGGCTCCTAGGCGTGGATCAATCTCTACTTCTAGTAAATCTGTAATGGAGGACGGGAAAGTCTAAGACCTTCTCGCACTGGGGCCAATGAAAAGCAGCCTGACCATTTGAGCTGAAAGTCAAGCAGGGACCCTTTTTAACTAGCACAAAACGGATTCCGAGGGTATTGGTTAGACCTGCCCGGATAGCATGCCTTCGTACTTCTCAATGGAGTAGAAGGACCGCACCCCAACAAAGACATTTATCAATTCTCCCGGCTTCTGCCTCTATCAGGCAGAAGGATTCCTTCTAGCGCTGGTTGAGCTACTTCGCTCTGCCGAGCTTACTACTTCTCTTCCAATTTGAGTTACCTCCTCCGTTTAGTTTGAAACCGAAAGACATAGAAGCTATCTAGAGAGCTACCGTATCCATGAGGGGCAAGCCAATGCTTTAGAGCTCTTTAGCAGCCTCTGCACCAATTCTTCTTCCGGTTGGAAAACTATACCTCTTCTTTCGTCTTGCGATTGGATGAACCAGCAAGTGGCCTATTTTTGTTTTTCATGCATTGACCTCGGTCTCGTAAACACATATCTACTGCTTGCTGCCCTTGAAAGTCCCAAAACAGCCTATTTTAGACCCTAATTTAACGTTGCGCCGAGAGTTCTCGTTAAATCCAATGGCAAGATCCCGCTGCTGCCCCGGTCTGTCATATGTTGGGATCGCCTGCCCGAAAGGCCTAGATCTGAGTCTCCTATTCAGTTTCTGTTTTAGAGAGATAAACCCCCTTTACTTTACTAAGTCTAGTGCCTCTGTTCCTTGGGCCCTATCATCAATAGTAAGCTAATCCAGTTATGCATGTGTTCCACAGCTCTCATTTGAATCATTTGCCCGGAAAAGAGCTAGATCTTAAAAGTCTCGCATATACCGGGAAAGATAGGTTACGAAGTAAAGGCAGAAACTCCGGTTGCTTTGAGCTCCGGATCAAACCGACGGGCAGAGAGCGAGTTCGACTCGCGAACTCGCTCTCTTGCCACGCCTTTCACTCACTCGCTTGAGTCGGACTTCAATCACTCCTTTTGTTTGGAGGATCATTCGTTCTTCACTCTCTTTATATTACCCGCAGGGAGCGCAGCAACCAAGGTGCATATTATCATATAGAAACAAGCGAAGCGTAGCGATTCGTACTACCGGAAAAGTTTCGCTAATCGGCAGGCAATAGAGTCCGCCGATATGCGCAAGCAAGCGTAGCGAATCACATAGATAAGCCCCTACCTGCCAGCGCAGCGCGCGGATAGATAGGGCGAGCGAAGCGCGAAGAGGATGGATGTCTGAGCGGTTGAAAGAGTCGGTCTTGAAAACCGAAGTATTGATAGGAATACCGGGGGTTCGAATCCCTCTCCATCCGCGAAGTCATAAGTTATCTCTTGCGCTATCTATAGATAAGAACGAATCGGATCGACTCGACTGAATGAGTAGCTTGTGTTTTGATGTAGACGGAGGTTCTTGTGTTATGATTTAGTTAGGACTTTGTCTCCCTTTCGTTATCTTCCGCTCCCGGTTGGGTAAGGGCCGGGTGGATTCCCTTTGGGAGCTAAGTCGAAGATCTCGGTGGTCTTGTGAGTGGTTGATAAACTACGATTGCAGTTTTCTTTAGGAAGTCCCATAGCTGTGAGGCTTAACAGACAAAGAAAAGGGTGGATACTTCCGGGTAGAAGGTGACGACCCTAATGAATCGACTATGAAGGCGGCTGTTAGCTACATCAGCCCTCAAATTCCTTCATCGTCCACCCTGGCACATTTCGGTTTTGATCTTCGGCCATCCGACCTTTTTTTCTTATATATTTCCTTTAAAAGATGGGATGAAGATTTGATCCGTCCTATCCACATAGAAAGCTTACCATACACCACTTCGAATGGTTATTTCCCCCTTACTTAACATAGGCCGATTCACATCGTTTTTATAGGCAAATATAGGCAAACTCTGCTGTTGGAAGAACTTATTCCCACTTGCTCGGTCTCCCTTGCACTAAGCTCTTCAGCAAGTCTTCCAGTAAACCGACGACTGGAGTCTGGCCGTTTTAATAAGGCGAGATGGAGACCCTGATTTGGACCCTCGTGATCGAGCTTATGATTGTAAAGAACGCGGAGCCATAGTCAAACGATCCAAACCAGGTTGAGAGCGTCGAAGCTTTCTTTCTGAACCTGAAGCACTCACTTCTACTCCTGTCCTGCTGTGGAAGCAGTGGCCGGAAGCTTCACTGTGGAGGCAGGCGGTCTGATGGAGCTGATTAGATCCACAACCGAGATGGAGCCATCCCGGGAACCCAGAAGCGAAGCTATCCCTCCACACACAAGAATCCATCTCAGGATTAGAACCTGCAATACAATAACCATGGGGGTCACTGAAGCTGCTGAATCGACCTCTGAGAAGGAAGAAGAACATTTTAGCCTTCCCTTCCACTTGATGAGAAACTTAAGGTAAGGCATGAGCATCTCCTCCGTTTTTGCATAGCTTGCACTCTCTTTATTCGCCAATGAGCATCCACCTTTCGTCTGTAACGTGCATTTTTTGTTTTGCTTTAATGGATCCTCGAACTTGAGTGAAAGCCAATGCGTTTTCCGAAAGGTGTAAAATCTTTCGTTGAAAATATATTTCGATATATACTGAAATGGATCACTAGCTTTTGTAACCCATTGAATTAACTCTCCGTCTTTTTCTTCTTAAAGATATTTATCATACATGTTCATAATCCAGTTAAAAGCTTTCATATTTGATGGAAATTTTTGAAACTTAAAAGCAGTACTAGCTGCTATTTCCTGTCTTTTACCCCAGCTGCCGGACGGTGATAAAAACGCCGCGTTCACACGTTCAGGTTTCACACGCTCCGGTGTATCAGCAAATACAATTAAAGATTTAGCCAAATCACATCCATGAAAATGCATCCCACCAGGGCGGTATATTCTACCACGAAAGTCCACGAATGCCGGCAGATAAAATGTCAACTCTAAATACGCCGTCGCTATACGTAATAAAAATCCCTCAGACCTAGCTCGTTGTACCATTCTACTTAATTCAGTTAATAATTTGTTAACCCCGGCTATCCTTTGTATATCAGCATCTTTGAAGTGACATTGTCTCAATAGCTCAGACGCTTTTAGCATATTAATATTTGCTAGACGTCGATCTGCAAGCAGTCCCGCCGCTTCTAATGCATTACGATTTTTATTAATAAATCTCAACATTGTATTGTTTATCTTAAAAGCAACCGACTGAAGAGTATTTAATGCGTAACACATCTCTTCTTCATTATCAACGAGGATATAGTAATTATCAATGTCATGAGAAGTTAATATACGAAACCTATTATAGGCATCGCCGTGTAGTCCACTTAAGTATCCTCCAGCCATATCACTTAACTTTATAGTAGTGCGTCCTTTTCTCTTTTTTACATGCCAATCAAGCGGTTTACAAACCATAGGTAGATTTAGTCTTATTGGCAAGAGGCTTATATCAAAATTACACAAGGCCCAACACTTTTTGGTATTATAATACCTTCTCTTTCCACTTTCTTCTTTAGTAAAAGATACGGATTCACCATCCGAATACGTTTCTAGTGCGATCAAGGATTTTTCAAGCAATAACTCGAGCAAGCCGACTCCTATATTATAGGATTTACTAGTAGACTTCTTGTAAGAAGGCTTTTCATTCATCATTGTTTGCATGTGTACACAAGAATCAAGCTGTTCGATTAAGCTAGCCACCCTTACGCGAGCAGTACCATGATGACTGCTGAACAGTGTCGCTAGTACATGAATAATTATTGCTTCTAGATCATATGCACCTAATGGTTTAATAAATTTGAATTCTTCTTCTGAGAGGCCCATCTTCCGTTGCTTCAAATAATCCTTAGCTGTAATTTCATCTTTACCAATTAATAAATTGAGCAATTTATTAGAACTTTTAAAAAGACTATTTGAATCAAAATGCATTGTTAGATCTTCTAATTGTTCTTGTAAAGAATGCAGTTTCTTTTCATAATCTTCCTTAGGTAAATCTTTATTTGAATAATCAAATTTAAACTGATCTAACACGTCGAAGACACTCTCGTGATAACGTACTACATTTGACGGTTGATTTTTACATTCTTTATAATTATCGTCTAGTTTGTTTATAAAATTCTCCCAGAAATTCTTCAATATAGATTCATTTTATTTTTTTCCATTAGAATAACTTCTATTACCTTTAAGATGGCGTGATATAAACCTAGAATGGGTTTTTCCGTTAAATCGAACCGGAGAAAATCCTACTATACATGAGAAAGTCTCAGTCTTAGATGACAATGTTTCCAAATCTGTCACAGATAACAATGGATTCAAATCACTAACAGAGGTTAAATAATCATATAAGGTCAATAAAATGGAAAAATCTCTGATGTTTAAGAAAATAGAAAGAGATACAAGAAAACATATTGTATTTGGACAGTGAATAAGATCACTAAAACGGGAATTTCGATTTTCTGAAAAGAATGTTTTCATTTGAAACTTGTATGATTTCATTTTGACCAGATTTTCGAATCTGTAAACCGCGTTAATCTTCACGTTCTCTAGTGATGTTCGATACCAAATAAATAGTACGTTGACAGTTAGACTGCGGATCATTATAAATGAGAGGGTTTTCATTCTTAAGGAAGTAAACATTTCACTTGTGAAAAAGCGTCGTTTCGTTTCAGAAAGTTTTTCTTTCCAAAACTGGGCTGTACCCTTGAACTTCGTTAAGGAAGTAAGCATATTAGCTTGATTTTTTTCAAATGTCGTTCGTTTCAGAAAGTTGTTGTTCCCGAAACAGGGCCATCACCCCCGTTTTTTTGCACCAAGTTACTTACGGCTATTGAACCACACTATCTTATGAAACCTACTTTTCCTTATGAAACCTACTTATATCATTAATATGAATATGTAATAGCTTCTGTCAATACCTCCGTTGCCTTACCCTAGATATTTATTACAACACCATCAGATACTTCAAAATCTATGAATTATCATATAGGTTGTTGACAGGCTAATAGGTTTTACGTTTCTGAGGAGGGTTTTTTCTCTATAGATAGCCCCGTTATATAGATCAATAACGTGTTATTATCTATAGATAGACAGTTTTTTCTTTATAGACTGATCAATAATTTGTTATATTTTTTTTTATCGTCAAAGCATTACAACAAGGAATGAAATAGCTCGTGTATAAAGGAGAAGAGAAGTCTTATTAGGTTCTATTTTTTTCCCCTAAAGTGATCCGATAATGTGGAATGACTTTTTTATAGAAAGACCCTTTTATGTTCTATCCAATACTACACGGCAATCAAAGTTCGAGACCGCGTAGTATTGGATAGAACTGGGGCAGCATCAGTCATGGCCTTGTACAGAATTGACAGTACAAGTCCATCAGCATCTCCCCTTTCACCGAATGCGCTGTAAAATAAGGGTATTTAACCCACTTTAATCTCTCCTGAGGTGAATCATCCACAAGGTCCTGTTACAACGGTTTTAAAGCATCTCAATGTGTCTTACACAAGAATGTTATGCAAAGTCCGATAGGGTGGCCGTTGACGTGCTTTTACGATAAGTCACTGAAAGAATGGGAAAAGCCGATCTCACGTGGGCTCAGTGATGCTAGTGGATACTGTCCATACAGAATCATCTCCTGGGTGAATACCCAAGCAAATAAATCAGAATCAGATGCATCAAACAATGATTCTACTCGCAGTTGAAAGAAGTTTTCCTCGTTGTTCAGTTGTTCAAGAATAATGGCGTTGACTTTCTCGACCTTAGGATTAGTCAGTTCTATTTCTCGATGGGCTCAGCGGTAGAGTGTCACCTTGACGTGGCCCGGAAGAAAGACCAAGTCGAAAGCCCGGAAGTGCTGTTCCGCCGTGAAGTTGATTTGGATTGAGCGCACGGTCTGAAGTTAGTGAGAGCACATAAGTACCGCCGGAGGCAGCCTAAGGTAGAAGAGACGAAGTCATCCGGAAGCGGTGTTCCTCGACCGGGAGTTGAGAGAACTGCTAAGGTTGTTGGTCCATTGGCGAGGACAAACCTATATTCTGCGGATCTATTTGCCGAAGCGCGCGTCTGGTTAGGCAAAGAGAGCAATTCCAGCGGGGAAAGAGCCGATAAGGCAGTTGTTCCACCGGTCGATGAGCGGTTCGTCAGCAGAAGCATGAGCCGTAGTAACCTTTTGACCAGATCAGAAAGATAGGGCAAGTGCTGCTCCGTCGGCCGATGGGGTTTGAGTGCCAGTCAGCAGCAACAGCTCATAAGAGCGGGTGTGGTTCCCCTGAGGTCAGATCTGTATTCCTAGTTAGAGGAGTGCGCCAAAGCAACCCTTGATTCATCTGGCGAGAGAAAGAAGGCAGGTATGACAACAGTTGGTACGGCGAGAAGGGGAGCTTCGCTTCCTGAACCACAATAACTACCATTAGACTTTCGTGTTGTTGGGGGAATGTAGCGAACTTCTGTATATTCTCCTCCCGCGGGCTTTACACAATCAATTGGATCCGTCACCCACTTTGTACGAGCCTTGAATCACAGAGAGGAAAGGAGCTCTAGCGATAGGGAACGTGAGGGCTTTCTATGCCAAGGCAAATTAGAAAGCTCGACTTAATGGAGAGGGATAGGAAAAGGGAGAGTAAAGTGAATGGCTAGGTTTTCGATAGGAAAATCATTCAATAGGGGGTAGGGATGGCTATATTTCTGGGAGCGAACTACAGGCTCTGCCGGAACCGAGCGGGACACGCGCTACAAAAGGCTTAGGAAGCGGGTCTGTCTGATGAGGGGACTTCGTAAACTATCTAACTTTGAAGCTATTACACCCAAAAGGGTGAAACCACAGAAGGGGTAACCCGGACTTCAAGACACATGGTGAAGAGCACTGGTCAAGCTCACACACAAGAGGGAAGGAACGAAAGATTGATCCGCTGCTAGTGCTTGTTGTTAAAGCTGCTTTCTGTTTTCTCTTAATGTTACAAGGTTGATCTAAAATCGTAAGTATAGTTACGGTTGTTTCCCCAGCTAGAAGCAGTTAACAAGATTCTCAAGTTACTGTTTTAAATTCAGGGTAAATGTTCAGTGGCTATCTTCTCGACTGTCTGCTTTAATAGCGGGCAGCCGTTGGGCTACCTCTTGTCTTGGCCTTTTCTCTCTGTCACTACTTTCTTGTGTGCAGCTGAGGATGTATATCCCGGTCGTCGTTTTTCTAGACTACGCTCTTCTCGGTGACGGTCATTGGGGATCAGAAAGTAGCTCTCTGTTACAAACAGTGGTTAGCTGATCTGGGAGTCAGTGTCTCGATGCCGAAGTCACTGGTCTCAGATATCGGCGCCTTGCATAAAGGAGATCCCCGTGGGAACCATCGTCCCGATATGCTCATACGGCACCTCCGACCTTACCAGATCTGAATCAGCCGGTTCTAGAGGGAGACCCCGATTACGATTCTACTCTCGTCGATCAGCCACTCGATCTTCGGAATGAAAAGGATCCCGAGTTATCTACTTTTGTTATATCAAATAAGGATCCGGGAGGTTATGAAATAAACGAAGTGAAGTGGGAGCATTACGTCCGATCTACGACGCTTGTGCCAATCACACATGGGAGCCTTCTCACCGCTAAAGGGGAAACTCGCAAAGACGCCGGATACTCATAAACATCATCCTGTCTTGAAGCTAATAACATCTTTTATCGATGAAAATGCTCATCGGTTAACTTAATCTGTGTCTTCTTCGAAGTCTCCTTCTAGCCTCGGCTAGTTTAAGCCTTTCTTTTCTATTCCGCTTTGAAGCCGAAGTAAAGCCGTGCTCAGCAGTGGGTCAACTACCTATTGGCTTGTTTCAGAGTGGGATATAGACACTTTTCATCCACTCTTTCTATTAGTTAAAGCGGAATCAAAGACTTTCGATGACGGTCAATGATTTCCTCTCCGATCAGTACAATATTCTAGCCCCTGGAAGCTAGGATAGCATTTCGGATTCTTTTGTCAACCAGCTGTAGAAGCCTTTACTCGAGGAATTGGTGCTCAATAGAACTGACGCGCTCCATTTATGAATATGAAAAAGTTGAGCGAGTGAGGCCGATTGTTGACCATGGAATAAAGGCTCTTAGTCCTTTTATCTCGCGTCATGGGCCTTAGCACTTTCCCTATCCCCAGCAGCTTTCAGCTTTGACATTCAAAATAGAGAAAGGTTTAGATTCCTCCATTTGTGAAGAGCAAATTGACTTATTCATCTTTGGGTAAGCGGGACTCTTACCTCTATAGAAGCCCCCCTTTCCTCCGAGAGAAGACAAATGCGCAAAAATGAATATATGCTATATATGCTGTGGGCAACCCAGAGGCGGGGCTCTTTCATAAGATTGATTGGCCTGGTGAATGAACGCTGGAATGCCTTAGTCTAAAGCAGGAATGATAGAAAGAGAAGTTCTTTTGGTTCTTTCTATCAAGGGAGACCCCGGCATCTGTAATGGACACTGGGCAGTCTGATTCTACGGCAATTGCTCTTAAGACAACTCCCCTCCCGCTTGTTGAAGACCTGAAGACAAATCTCCGGTCTTCAACAAGCGGGACATTCTTTAAGCAAGGAATTCCGGGAGTTGAAACAGTGCCTCTCCCTACGGTCTCCCACTTCGATAAATAGACAAAGGACGTGAAAGGAGAAGAAAAAGGTTGCGAACGAGCAAGCATGCTTTCACTCAGAAAACCATTCCACTTTTGACAGAAACTAGAAGAAGCAAAGAAAGAGCTCGGACAACGAAAGAGAGGAGGCGAAGGGCCACATTCGCATAAGAGCTATGCAGAGAAGGTTTAAGAGGAGATGCCTATCCGATTCTAATAGCCAAGGATGCTTTGTGCGGATAAGACAAGGCTTATGAAAGAACCTAACAGCCCTTTGGCCTATATTTGACGTTCTCCTGCTACGTTCAGTAACATTGATAGGTCATAAGTCCTTAGCGGGGGAATACCTTCTTTTAGGAAAGAATGCCAAGCAGGTTATGAAAGAAAGAAAGTAATAAAACAGAGACCTGTGGAGATAGGAATCTTGCCTTTTCCAATGCTACAAAAGCCATAGCTTTTTCATTTTATCACAAGCTGATGAGATCGAGTAGAGAGCAACGAAACGAAAGAAGTCGACCCGCCTTTAATCTTGGTGTATAGCCTAGTGAGATCCAAGCACGGTAATTGAACGAGAAGCTCCAACTGGGTGGGGCAAGCTTGAATGAATCCTGAAGAGTGAACAACTGGAATTTTGTAAGCCTTTCCCGAGCGCTCGTCCTTTACACTTAGAAACAGGGTCATACAGAGACGAGGTGGCATATATAGAAAGGATCCGCGGGATCCACTTACATGATCGAACGAGAACGAAGATCCTCATGCCTCAACTCTCAGCTTCTATTCACTCGCTTCTATTCAATAGTGGGAAAGGCCAGAGGGTTGAGAATTGCTTTCTCCGCGGATCTTTCCTTCCATTCGAGTCGCTCTCGCTCTTCTGCTTGACAGTGGGATTATTCCGCCTAGAAGAAAGAAAAAAAGCTAGAAGCATTCAATAACCGGGCGAAGATTCCTACTAATTAGAAGTGGGTCTTCCTCGAAGCAGTTGAATGGAAGACAAACTGTCACACCGGTTCGACTGTGAAAAGAGAGAAGCTGATCTAGAGGACCCCTAAGAAGAAAGAGTTTTAGGGTCCCCTATGAAAATAACTTTCTATAGGCAGACATTAGCCTCTGAGCGAATCTACCCGCACTCCGATCGTAACAGGATTGAAGCCTAAACAACAAGATCCGAGCATCAGTTCATTCAGTTTTTATTTCCGGCACCTTAGGCAGCTACCCGAGAGATCAATCTTCAGGCAGTGGCAAAGGCATCTTATATAGATGGACCGAAACCGGACCTAAAGGAGGGCAGAAAGTGAAAGGGGTTAAAAGACTTCACCCGCAACTAACGATGCTTCTTCTTTTGTGTTTACTAACACCTCTGAAAAGAGGAATTTGTACGGCAGTCAAGGGCTCTTAGAGGATATCCATTTCCATCTATCTCTGACAACCGGACATCTATCTTTTGATTAACCTGACTCTACTCTACCTTCCGGGAAGCCACGAAGGGACTCATATTACTTTCTATCAGGGACTTATATGCATAGCTTTCTCCCGTATGGATGAAAGCGGGGCGACGGGGGGGGAGCTTAGGATCCTTACCTCTTAGAACTCTTCTCTTTAACCTGATGGGGGAGTGCCCCCATACCCCCCTACCGGTTAATGCGTAGGTAAGTACAGACAATCTTGAAATACCGTTCATGTGCCACACCTGTGGCCCACTCACTTTCTTTCAGCTTCTTCTTCAGAGGACTGTAAACGCAGCTAAGACTTGCTTCTTCTCGATGACCTATTATCGTAGGTGCAGCACTCATCGGTGATGGGTAGCGTGCTGAGGATCTCATCCGGAAACGGTTCGAAATCCGTGACGTTCTCTTTTACAAGAGAGGCGGGCAGCCTTTCTCGGAACAAACCCTGCGCCACTATTTGTCTGAGATAGACAATAGTGGAACGCGGAGTTCTGTTCCCTATCGGAAGGTGGTGCGCGCTATTCGTAATTCGGACATCTGTCTGTAATTACTGAATAGCCCTCCCGGGGTGTGTAGAATGGGGCGGGGCATAGAAGTCTCTCGCACGGGCTAGTCCCCGAAAATGCTCGTTCCTGTGTCGTTGGGGATTACAATTCACTTTGTGACTCATTCCTGTGAGATTCCCATGTCTTTCTTGGTTGGACCAACCCAACCGGCGATTTCTTACAAGTCTTTCTTCTTTTTTAGAGCAAGAAGCGGAACTACACGTTCTGAAAGAAATTGAAAGTGTTTCTTACGATTACACCCAACAGCCCACTTGAGCAATTTGCCATTCTCCCATTGATTCCTATGAATATAGGAAACTTGTATTTCTCATTCACAAATCCTTCTTTGTTTATGCTGCTAACTCTCAGTTTGGTCCTACTTCTGGTTCATTTTGTTACTAAAAACGGAGGAGGAAACTCAGTACCAAATGCTTGGCAATCGTCGGTAGAGTTTATTTATGATTTCGTGCTGAACCTCGTAAACGAACAAATAGGTGGCCTTTCCGGAAATGTTAAACAAAAGTTTTTCCCTCGCATCTCGGTCACTTTTACTTTTTCGTTATTTCGTAATCCCCAGGGTATGATACCTTATAGCTTCACAGTTACAAGTCATTTTCTCATTACTTTGGGTCTCTCATTTTCTATTTTTATTGGCATTACTATAGTGGGATTTCAAAGAAATGGGCTTCATTTTTTAAGCATCTCATTACCCGCAGGAGTCCCACTGCCGTTAGCACCTTTTTTAGTACTCCTTGAGCTAATTCCTCATTGTTTTCGCGCATTAAGCTCAGGAATACGTTTATTTGCTAATATGATGGCCGGTCATAGTTCAGTAAAGATTTTAAGTGGGTTCGCTTGGACTATGCTATGTATGAATGATCTTTTATTTTTTATAGGAGATCTTGGTCCTTTATTTATAGTTCTTGCATTAACCGGTCCGGAATTAGGTGTAGCTATATCACAAGCTCATGTTTCTACGATCTCAATCTGTATTTACTTGAATGATGCTACAAATCTCCATCAAAGTGGTTATTTATTTATAATTGAACAAAAGGGAGTACGAAAGTAGGTCTAGAGCCTTACATGGGCTGTTTCTTTTTTTTTTTTAGAATACCGTCTCTCCAAACTCGCATAGAAGCCCTCTTCGCACCCTGATCCAGACCCAGCTACTAGAGCATGCTCGGACACCTACACCGGGCCATTCCATTGCGTTGCGAGCTCGGTTAGGGAGTTCCTCACTTCGTGGCATCGCTGTCTGAAACTTCTCCTTTTAGCGAGTGGGCGGAGACCGCTTTTGTTGTGGCATATAGAGAAAGAATAGACGGAATTCAATTCATCCTTCTAACCGCCACGCCAGAGAAAGAGCTTAGTAAATGGGGAGATCTCGAAAGGTTCCTTCGTACTGGGTGTTACCTTAAGTGGACTTCTAGCCAGCCTAAAGAGAATGGCCAGAGTGAAGTGAAGAAGAGCCCGGAGGAAGGGGCGGGTTTAGTTGTATTAGAATAGCCGTAGGAACAAACCTTACTGGTGGTGAATGTTCATCCTTTTCTTATAAAATTCATGGGATTGATTCTACCTTCGGTTCATCTGGTTCCGCCTCGATGTGAGAATAGCATAGGAACTGGAAGTACGCTTCGCCACCTCGACCTCGAAACAGGCGTTGATCGGCTGGGGCGAAAAGGCTTGCCCGCTCCCTTTTGGCTCCACCACCTTTAATTTCAGAACCTGGGGCTATTTGGCCTCTCCCGTGGGTCCCACCTCACTATGTTCAGTGCCTCTGATCGGATCGATAGATCAGTTACCGCAGGCAGTCTCATTGGTAGTATTTCTTGGAGAAAAGGTAGCTGCGTCATCTCCAGGTCAAAGGTTTGAGGTTGTCTCCAAAGACTCTTTTTGGTTAGTTAGGTTCTTGCTGGATTCTAATAATAATATATGCCTAGTGGCAAACTTTCTTTATGCCCGCGGATTGAAGCCTGTTGAGTTTCTAAATCGAATGTAACCACCCGATTTCATTGATTCGAGGGAAGATACTTGCTCGACCTTAAGGCACCAAGGGTGAAAATAAGTTTCGAAGTTGGGAGCCTCCAACGGGTTCTGAAAGAATAAAATGAAGCTTCTGTTTCAAAGCCCACTTCTTGTAATCAAATTCATCAAAAAATAACACTTTGTCGGTCATGAAAAAACACTTCTTGGCTGCTGCATAAAAATTCTCTTTTCTCTTCACTGCTCCACTTCACTATGCTCAGTGCCTCAAGTGCTCTAAGTGCAATTCTGGACTCGAACTAAAAATTAGGATGTCATCAAAGTACACCACCAGAAAAATTCCAATAAATGGTCGAAGCATCTCGTTCATCACTCTCATAAAAGCGCGCGGGCCAAAAGGCATGACCGGCCACTCATATAGGCGGGTTTTGAAGGCCGTCTTCCCCACTCCCTCTTCACTGCCTACTTCGTAGCCTTCTCTAATTCGAATCCGGCGGTACCCGCTCTGCAAATCCAGCTTGCTAAAAACTGTAGCACCACTTAATTGATCCAGCAGGTCATCTAAACGAGGGATCGGAAAACCATGATCTTGTTGATGGCGCGGCTGTCAACACACATACGCCACGATCCTTCAGTAAGCAAGGCAGGTACAGCATAAGGACTCAGGCTCTCTCTAATGTGACCTCTTTGCCACTTCACTTCTTCGCCTTCGGCCCCTCACTTTGTTTACTTCGTAACCTCACTTTGTTTGCTTCGCAACCTCACTTTGTTTGCTTCGCAACCTCACTTCTTTGACTTTTTAACCGTTTTTGTTCATCTCTTGCAACAAGAAGTGGCACGGCCCCATCCATCTATAGATGTATGATCCGATCGCAACTTCGAATATGGGAGTTGATTCCAAAGCCCCTTTATTAGAATATGATGCAAAGCTGCTCATTGATCTAGGGTAGAAATCATAAATGACATAAAGAAGTGAATAAAGGCGAGCTACGTATAACATCCAAGGCATTGATCGGCCCATGATCTCGGGATTGTCTCAAGCAAGAGAAAATAATTAACTTGCAGAGAGGCTACGAAGTAGGCACTGAAAGTGTGCTGAACAACAACGCAGGCTCCAATCAATGCCCAGGTCAGTTGCCCAGGAACTGCCATTCTAGGGGACACCCCATCGGCTTCTTATTCAGGAACTATGCTATAAGGGCACTTGGCCCGTCTTTACACTGAACACAGCGAAGTGGGAGACCAACAGAAGAGGTGCTGAAGATGAATGCCAATCATACTCAATCAAAAGAAGAGTTTGATCCTGGCTCAGAAAGCTACTTTCGTTGATCAGCTTCTGACTCACTAGCGAGCTGACTTAAAGGAGCCTAAAGATCAGTATCCAATGCCTGACTTGCTTGCTGTCGCGGGACATGAAATCCTATCGGAGCGCAGGTTATCACCAGCAGAGGAAGGTACTCATAAGACAGCCTTTCGGTGCCTCAATTCTTTCTGAACCTTCTAACAATGGTGGACAAGTGGAAAACCCAGGTATTCTTTCCGGTGCCTTAAGCCAAGTCTTCCTCGATTTCAGGAGCCAAAAAAGCTAGCTCGGTTCTACCTTTACGGCTGCCAATTCCTATGAAAAAGAACTTGCTTACTGTTATGTTAGAGTGTTAGAATGTCTTCCCCACTCCTATGATGTACAATCCGGGTATCCAATAACACTAAGTACCTAGGGGAATGAACTAAAAAAAGACTTTAGCTAGGACCAGAAGTAGCTAAATCATAGGATCAAGTCACTGAAGCTGAGCTTTCTTTTTCATGATAAGAACGAGTGGGTAAGTGTAAGTATGCTGTTATAGCCGTTTCAAAGCTATACTAATGATAGACAGCCAACAGGGGCATCTTCCATAGGGCTGTCGGAATGTTGGAAACTCTTCCAATTACATGTTCTGCAGAGTGAGTAAAGCCCTCAAGCGGTAAGCGAACTTAGCTATCTTTATTGACACAACGCGAGCACATCCGGTAAAGGCATGCTGTCCGCCTAAAAGATCTGGCTGGCATCTCCAACTATTCTTTTGATAGAGCAAATCCAGGCTGAATGACTTACTCAAAACCGGATTCACCAAACCAGGAATCCGTGCAGAAAACCAAAGAAAGAGGCTCGGGAAGAGGAATTCCCATAGAAGGGACTCGACTTCAAGAAAGAGGGGAATCGGCAGAAGGCACCGAAGGTGAGGCTTACCTTACAAAGTCCCATCGCTCCTTATTGAGCATCCCTTATTACTGATAAAGCTTACTTGCTCTCCATTTGTTCATAACGATTGGAAGTTCTCCTCATCCGCATCTCGAGAGTCAAAAAGAGAGGCTCTGAACGCAGTGAAGCGGCGCTGAAAGCGGAGAAGCGAGAATCATTTACGAGTGAGTATGGCACCAAGAATTAATTGACAAGCGGATTAGTTTTCTAGTTGGCTAAGCCTATAATGAAAGCAGATATATAGAAAGTGTCAAGTGGGAGATCTTTATAGGTGTCTTTACTTTCAAGCTTTACTTAAAAAAGCAATGGTAAAGTCGTCCCATGTCTTTTTTGGTTGGACCAACCCAACCGGCGATTTACGTCTTCCTGAATTGGGAGAGCAAGAACAAGTCTCTCTTCATTCTTTGACTGCTCTGCTCCCCTCAAATGAATGAAGTCGTCTTGGTATTGTTCAATTATAAAATCTTTTAAGCACGAGCAAGATTCCATTTCGAAAAGGGATTGCAGCAAAACATGCTTTAGTGCGGCAGGACAGTTGACTAAACGATGATTTACAAAGCGCAGCCACATCAGGATAGTGAGTGGCTGCCCTAGGAAATATTGTAGCAGTTCCTGCGGAGCAGGCAGCAGTGATAACGATAAGGGAATGAAAAGTAAAACATCCGCACCAAGCGCAACCATCATTTTTACTGTATGAAATATTAAAGTAAAATCTAGAATTTAAGAAGAGAGTTATGAAGAGAAAACGAACGATTCTAACTACAGTTAATATAAGGAAAAAAGATGTTATTATGAAAGTTTATCTCTATCCTTTCACCAACTGAACGGGAAGTGGTTTAGGAAAGGACTTTCGAATCTCTAGGCCCCCAACCAAGTCAAAAGAAAGAAGAGAACCAAAGGAGAAGAGAACTTCGTATTTTGATTTTGTTCTACTAATTATCCCGCGCAGCCTCAACCGACCATGGCATTGCATCCTTATGATCTATAAGAGTACAATGGTTCTCTGACTTAGGAACATGAAGTCGATCCGGACTTTCAAAAAAGTTCTCTTAGGTTCTTAGTAGCAGTCGGCGACCTTTTCTTCTTTTACTTCACATAGCTTTTCGTCTCCTTGATAGCAGGAAGTTCTCCAAAAGTATGAAAAGCTGGAGGACTTTGTACCATCCATTCCAGTGTGGTTGAATTCTGTTCAACAGCCCAAGGACTTGGAGCACATCTTTTGTTATTTCCACTGCTTGAAGTGATTGTTACGACCACGAAGAAACAACAAATCCCAACTACGGATATATAAGAGCCAAAACTGCTAAGGGCATTCCATCCAGCGTAAGCATCTGGATAATCTGGAATGCGACGTGGCATACCCGAAAGCCCTAAGAAATGCATGGGAAAGAAGGTCAGATTAACCCCGAAAAAAGTGATCCAAAAATGGATTTGACCTAAAGTTTCAGGGTATGTCCGACCAAAGATTTTTCCCACCCAATAGTAAAATCCTGCAAATAAAGCAAAAACGGCTCCCATAGAAAGTACATAATGGAAATGTGCAACCACATAATAAGTATCATGTAGAGCAATGTCTAGCCCAGAATTTGCCAGGACTATTCCAGTGAGTCCTCCTATGGTGAACAAAAAGATGAACCCTACAGCAAATAACATGGGTGTTTTGTATTGTATCGAACCCCCCCACATGGTAGCGATCCAACTAAAGATTTTGATTCCAGTGGGGACAGCTATGATCATGGTAGCTGCGGTAAAGTAGGCACGGGTATCAACGTCTAAGCCCACAGTAAACATATGATGAGCCCAAACAAGAAATCCAAGAACACCTATACTGATCATGGCATAAACCATGCCTAGATACCCGAAGACCGGTTTTCCCGAAAAAGTCGAAACGATATGACTTATGATACCGAATCCAGGCAGAATGAGAATATACACCTCTGGATGACCGAAAAACCAAAAGAGATGCTGGTATAATATGGGGTCTCCCCCCCCAGCGGGATCAAAAAAGGTTGTATTAAAGTTTCGATCGGTTAATAACATGGTAATTGCCCCTGCCAGTACCGGAAGTGATAATAAAAGTAGGAATGCTGTCACTAGAACGGACCACACAAATAGGGGTAATCTATGCATAGTCATTCCAGGTCCACGCATGTTGAAGATAGTTGTTATAAAATTGATAGAACCTAAAATGGATGAAATACCAGATAGATGAAGACTAAAAATTGCTAAATCAACAGCTCCCCCAGAATGGCTGGTAATACCACTTAAGGGCGGATAGACCGTCCACCCAGTCCCGCTACCCACTTCTACTAAGGCTGAGCTTAATAGGAGCAAGAGACTTGGTGGCAACAACCAGAATGAAATATTATTTAATCGTGGAAATGCCATGTCAGGTGCACCTATCAGAATCGGAACAAACCAATTACCAAATCCACCTATCATCGCCGGCATAACCATAAAAAAGATCATTAAAAAAGCATGAGCCGTTATTAAAACATTATAAAGTTGATGATTCCCACCAAGAATTTGATCGCCGGGTCGTGCTAATTCCATACGAATCAGTACTGAGAAGCATGTGCCCATCACTCCAGCAATAGCACCGAAGATGAAATATAGAGTCCCTATATCCTTGTGGTTAGTGGAGAACAGCCATCGTGTCATAAAATTGAGATTATGTCGTTTCCTTCCTTATCAGAGAGGGGCCCTTAGGTTCTGAAAGAACTTGCTTACTTGGGCTTTTTTATGACCATCGGGAGAGGTAGTTGGGAAGGTCCGGAAAGCCCTCACTAAAAAAAAGAAAGAAGAGAAGCGGGGGCCTTCACTCACTCGCCCTGTTACCCAGCAGTTCCTTTAAGCGCGTTAACTCTGCCTCCCAGAGATCCCGCCTGGTTAACAGAGCTTGGTATTCGCGGTATACCTCCGCGCTTCTCAGCCGCTGATGATACAGACGCGCTTCCTTCTCAAAGAAAGCCCTCCGCTCGCCCTCCCAGGACTTCAATTCTTCCTGGGCCCCCTTTAGCTCTCGTTGGGTTTCCTCTATCTCTATTATGAGAGCCTCGAGGGGCGTTGAGGTCAGGAATTCAATCCCTCGCGGGCGCAGGAGGGGGGTCTGTACCAAAACCTGGACCAACGGAAAGCATGGGACTTTTTGGGCGTCTTTCATACGCAATTTCTATTTCATTTTACGCAATTTCGTAGGTAATTGTATCTTTTACACCCCTATTAGCTCAGTTGGTTAGGATATTCTTCAGGGGGAAAAGGTCTAGTTGGGTTCGATTTCCAGCGCCCCGAAAACGAAGAGTTGGTAAAGCGGCATGAGACCTGCAGAGTTTTTTAGGTTTGAACTAGAAAGATTGTTTTCCGATCTAGAGGTCGCTATTTTGCGAAGGATGAATTAAAACTTTAAAATGAATGAAAGTCAAGAAAATGCGTCTAATCGTAGAAAAGAGAGGTGGTGCAGCACCATCATAAAAGATTCCTTCTCCAAGCTCAGGTTATGGAAGAAAAGGAGAAGCAGGTGTCTCAGCAAGGGGCTAATCCGAAGGTGGTTTGTCTCCATTCAATTGAGAGGGAAGCCCCCGGCGGGGAAGCTGCAAGCGCCCCATTATAGACTTCAAGGAAAATGTCCTACGACGAACACACCTTTCTTTCAGAACCTTTGGCTTTAGCAATTTTGTTCGTGTGTGAGGATGCGCAGGACGCTGTGGTTATTTGGCCAGTTGCCCGGTTTCCAGCCATTGCTTTGTTTGAGGGCTCGGTGTAAAGCGCACTAAGGTTCTGAAAGAAAGCTAGCTTGGTGTGAAGCGCTATGGAGAGCAGAAGCTATGAACAGGACGACGCCTAAATACCTCCCTGACAGGACGCCTAACGCTTTCTCGATCTGCTCCACCTCATCCACAGGGATTCAGACTCAAGACTTTCGTATTAGGTTCCTGAAGAACCCTTTTGATAAGTCATGACGGAGCTCCGAAGGACGAAAGAACTTTCTTTGCGCTTGCTTTCCGCGAGTCAAAAGCTTGACAGGCAATTCACATTGTGTTCGTATAGTGACCAAAGTCAATCAAAATCATTCTCCCGTTATCTTTTATTCACCAAATGAATCAAAAAGAAAACGATCGAAGGAAGATAAGGCTTGGTGGCTTGCAAGGAAAGACTAGCTAACAAGCGAAGGCACTGAAAGTGAGCCCCTACTCGTGTTCCTGCTCCAACTCCTATATCAGAAGCTACATATGCTCTGACAATACGCTTTATATTCTCTACTCCTTTTCTTATTCATTCCTACAGCTACTCTTAGTCCTCCCATTAAAGCCAAGACTCCGCCTCTATACCCTATGCCCCGTTCTTTTGTCATTTTTAATCGTTGATTGCTTGTGGTGATTGCCGTTCCTTTGTTTGTGTTATACAGGTTTCCTTTCCTTCAGGTGTGCTGTCAGGCAAGGGAAGACGAGGACAGGAGTCCAACCCGAAAGTACAACAAGGATCAAAGAACGTCTTAAAGCTCGCCTCTTTGCTTTCTTAAAAAGTAAGTAAATCGGGGGATCTTATTGGAATTTTTTGAAGCGGCTTTCGAGTGAGGGCAATCCTCATAGTCAGCCAGCGAGCAATCCCAAGAAAGCCAGCTACCTGGCCTTTCTTATTCCCATCGCTAGCTTAACTTAAACTGAGGAATAAGAATAGGAAAAACCTCCAAGCCCCTATAAAGTAAGCTATTTCAATCTTATTATTCTGTCTCTTTCCTCTGGCCGGTACCAAAGCCACTCGAACTTCGAATGCCGCACCAACTCCCTCAACCACAAGGGAACGGACACTGCTCTCAGCCTGTTGTAACAACAAAAAAAAACTCCATACCAGAAGATCATTACCTTATTCCTAGAGCGGAATATAGACATTGGTACAACAGGAGGCTCGAGAGACCTCGAGCGACACATCGTAATTTACGCTAACCTCAGCGTACCATCGGGGATACTTTAGCCACATCTTAACCCATGGTTGAAGAATGAGGCGATCAAGAAAGCCCGCCCGGATAAAATGTCCGAAGACCTTCTCTTTCCTTTTCATTACAAACAAAGCGAAGGCGCTACTTAGCCCTAAAAATAATGAGGGACCGTGCGCGCTCCGAAATGCTAACCACAGTTTCAATGGTAACGGGAATAAGCCTGCAGGCGAAAGCATACAAAGATAGTGACGCTCCAGATTTAGGGCGATAGGTCGCACCACGGATACGATAAGAAGCACCCCTCAATCGATAGGTCAAAGACAGAGACATAGTACCAGTTACATCTCAGAAAATAGGGGTCTTTTCCACATAATAGCGTCATACAAAGACCGGAGCATCTTAGCGAGAGAAATCCCATTCCATTTTCGGAATCTTTTGGCAAACTCCAAAACATGACTTAGAATAATAAGATTTGAAAAATGAGAGACTTTTCTTTAGATATAGTTATAGTACACTGAAACTATTTATTATGGTAAGCGGCCGACACCTTCTCGTCGGCGATCATCGTCGCGCATAGTAGCAAAGCTTCGTCGTGCCATAGACCCTCTCAGCAGCTATCCACACAAGCGTATGATGTGTAAGTGTGAATAGAGGCCAAGAACTAAAAAATCCGAGGGGTTGACCCTCTCCTTTCAGTCGAGTAAGTGAAACTCCCTTACTCTAACAAGTAAGTAATTAAAATACCTTGCTTCGAGGAGCAGGTCGAATAGTCGAAGAAGGGTATGGTATATTCCCGGAATTAGCGATCCCCCCTTGTCTTGATTCTCCTCTTGTCTCTTCTTTGACCAGTGGCAATTGACTTATTTTATTAAACCCGTCGAGAAATTCCTTGTGAATAACTTTCTAGTAATCCGGTAATAAAGGCAATCGACGGTACAGGGATATTCAAAGCATCTAGGAAGAAAGGACGAGCGCAGCGGATATGGCTAAAACAGCGGATACGCTCGAAACCTATTCTTTCACAACTTATTATATCACCCCAAGGCGGATTAAGACTAAGGGGAGGCAAGGAAAGAGATATTCAATCAACCAAGCAAAGAACCCCTTGTTTAAAGGCTTCACCAAGACAGCAGGAAGGAAGAGAGTCAAGACAGAAAGCCAAGACAGTCATCCAGGCATTGGTTACAGACAGGCAGACCAAAGAGTCAAAGCCAAGGGGAAAAGGGATGAAGTAGCTCGAACAATAGAGAGGGGAGTGCTTTCGTCGAATCGATAACAGGATGGTCAGATCATACTATCATCCCTCGACGCAACGGAAAGAGTTACTAGTGGAAGCCGATCCATATACATCTTTATGAGTCAAAGTGGACTAGCCATATTCTACGAATTGGGCTATTTCTCCACCCGGATGGAGCTTATTTTCTGGCACGTCCTTATACTCGGAAAGCTTTCGCAATATTCGTTTTGGGAGGCAGAAGGCTTGCAATGTCATTCCATCAGAGCTCGGCGATCAAGAACAGTTACGTAATGAATTCAAATCCATCTCTTTCTCGGTGCAAAGGAAAGTCAATTTATAGTGCTCCAGATAGGAATGGTCTTTCCCAACTGTAGTAATGGGCGGCGACTTGAGAAGAGATTCTACCGTTCCGGCAGCTCGTTAGAATCCACGGATTTCAATCCATTCTATTAGATTTAGATTTCCACACGGAAACTTTCTTTCAAAACTCTCTTTCTTTCACGTAGCAAAGCTATCAAGGAAGAATGCATTCGTTTCAAACGATTCTTTTACCCGGCGGTGCGTAACTTCTTCACTTCGTTTATTTCATAACCTAATGTCCTTATATTCAATCAATTGAGACTTTGTAGCCCCGCTTTGTGGTTTACTGCACCCCGCCTCCGCGCGGGCACCTCTTCTTCCGAGCGCCCTTACTTCGTCGCCTTTTGCGAGTCAAGCTACTTAATTTCAGAACTTGTTTTGGAATTCTGGGTCCCAGCATTTCAACACTTTTTTGTGGCGGGCCCTGCGGCCGTAAAGAAAGGAGCCAAAAGCACTCAAACTTTGCGAGAAAGGATTCCCCAATAGCTGAGATTGGTACTAGAATTCGCGAATCTAGAGAGCACCAACGATGTTGACCGGGAGGGAAAGGAGCAATTAAAGCCTTTCATCTCAATCAAATGACCGAAATGGAGACTCTATTCTTGTTGGCAAATGCAAATACGAATTCGAATCCACTGATTTCCATCCCCATGTTCTCTGAGCAATGACCTTTGTTTCCAACAAACAGTAATGGAGATTTGTTGCAAACTGTCTGCGAATCCCGGGCTTTTCTCGCTTGTTGCTTTCTTTCTTCGCATGCTTTCGCGCATTAAAAAAAAATGTCTTCTGGGGCGAACTCCCTATCTTGATCGAAGTCCTGAAAGGCTTGGTTATGGTAGTCCCTCGGTCTATAAGATGTAGGCTTATCAAGCTGAGGGAATTGCATAGTCAAGAGGAACTAAGTGCTGGTGATCGGAGCGTGGGGAACTCAGGCCGCTGGTAGTAGAGGCAATGCAATTGAACCAATTTCCTTACACTCTAGCTGAGGGAGAGACTTTCCCTTTACTTAGAGAGGGGCAGCAATACTACTATGCTCTTCGGTGCTCGTAGGTTGACTTCCCTTATGCACCCAGCCGCTTCACTAATGTGAATAGGTTATACAGAAGGGTGGGTTGGTTATATACTCTTATGCGCGTTCCTTCTTAGAACCTTTTGGTATGTATTGCCCCCGATCAGATCCACCAGACAAGAAACTCAATTCCGCACTGCTGCTGAGTCGTCGGACTTATCCACCAAGGGATTCGTGGAATTTCTGTGGATTGCGTTGGAGGAAATCTACCAAAGCTAGGCAGATAGATAGACTCCTTTCCCTCTGCTAAGGGGGAGCAAGAAACTAAATCAAATGATTGTTTTTTAATCAGCGCCCCCTTTTGGGTATGCAGGTACTAAGAGTCTTCTCACTACCAACCAGCAGACATCATCTGGCTGGGTCTTGCCGGTATCAACAACAAGAAAAAAAACAACCAAATGGAAACAGCAACTAACTATGGCTCTTGGCCCAGACAACGTCCTAGGCGTAGGGGAGATCGGAGCAACAGGGAACGCCTAGACGACGTTTTTATTCCCGGGCTGCAGTAAGTAGATCGAGAGGTCGTTCCGCCCCTTGTCCCCGAATATGGGTAATATGTTCTCAAAAAAAAAGTAGCTCCAATCTGACCTAGCTGGCGAGCGATCCCAGTTCGCGGCAGAGAACAAGACAGCAAGCGAGCGTACCTTTGTTCGCTTCTTCTCCACCAAGCACGGAAGTTTAAGGATAACTGTAGGTCGGTGGCTACCTAAGGAAACTCCGATTCGATCCGCCCCCCCGGCTGGGAGGCATCTACCTCATCCCGATCACAAGGAGAGGTTCACCATGATGGGGGTACTTCTTTTTTTTCCCTTCCGGAAAGAATGAAATACATAGGGGACCATCCTTTTGTTGCGGCATGCTCCTCATATTTACGGATTCGCAGGGGGCCTCAGGCCCTACTTAGTTTCGCAAGCCTTTGTCATTGTCAGTCAACTAAGTAGGGCGCCTTTTGAATTTAATCTTAAGTAGTCTCTCAGTGGTGCGAAGCGGCTTTGCGCCGGGGAGCGAAAGGTTTAGACCTTAGAAAGTCAGCGAACAGCGGTTCTTCTATGTAGGTATGGTGTTCCCCCCTTGACTCTCCTAACGTCGAGCTAAGTGACTTCGTAACCTTTTCTTTCGTAGCGTAGTAGAATGAAGGCTACGCACCGACGCTCTCTTATCTATTAGCCTAAGCGTCTTCGCTAACTCGCTCGCCTACTATACCCTACTATACAATACATTAGTAGGGGCCCGCTTACTTCTAAAAAAGTAGGGCTAAGTCGCGCCTTTTCCTTTGTGAATAACCCATTCTCATTATCTTTCATAAGTCAAGTAGGCGAACCTATAGGTCCTTAGTAGGCGTTGACAAAGAAGAACAGCCGGTTAAAAGACAGCGAATCTTTTTCTAAAAAAAAAAAAGAAGAGGCCAGCTTGACAAGCTACCCTTCCTCTGGATCTGAGGAGAAACATCTCTTTTTTATGACTTCCACTTATCGATCCGAAAAGTGACCGACCAGGGCCCTATTGATGAATGAAAGAAAGGGTTTATGAGCCCTAGCCCTGTAAGCCCACACCTGTGTAGAGTAGATCGTTCAACACCTGCGGCACAAACCCATTTTTGACCTATTGGTCCTAGTATCATAGGCGACCGAACGGCCGCCCCCTAATTACTAGACCAACCTGCTATAATAATTCCATAAACACCTAGCGAAGATATGGCAAACAAATAAAGTAGCCCTATGTTCGAATCTGACAATACCATACCATAATCAAAAGGTACAACGGCCCGAGCAACCAGACTTAACATAAATGTAGTCACTGGAGCCATTCTAAAAAGGGAGAAATTAGCACTACTTGGTGAAATAGGTTCTTTTAGAATCAATTTCAAACCATCCGCTAGAGGTTGTAACAATCCGAACGCTCCCACTACATCAGGACCCTTTCGACGTTGCACAAAAGCCATTACTTTACGTTCAGCTAGCACTAAAAAGGCTACTCCTAGTAGAAGTGGTAGAATTATTCCAAGTATTTCGGCTGGAACAGCTATGTACGTTTTCGATTTTCTATTCACTCATGATCTGGCCTGGTCGACTCGATCATGATATTTCACTCATGATCTGGCCTGGTCGACCCAATCATGATATTGAAGGATGGGACCTTTTCTCGAAAAACTCCGGATCGAGTTGAAGGTGGTGCAACATCGAATCTTGTTACCTTACTTCGAATGGAATCTTAGCCCGCCTCACTTGCTTTCTGTACTGCATAAGGTTCTGAAAGAAAGTAAAGGGATTTCCTTCTAACTAGTGGCTGAGAGTAAGCAAGCTACCTTCATTCAACAGATTTGTGGTTGAGTCAATAAGGGTCGGGAATCTTTGCTCTTCTCTTTTGCATTTCCGCTGCCTGCGTTCTTCTTCGTGTCCGTCCGTATCGCAAAGCTGGTCGACGCCAGCTGTAATGGTTCATTTCGGGAGTTTGAACACCATCCCAAAAATACAACCCTGTCAAAGGTATCTAACCTTCCTTCTGAGTGGAAATCCAATCCCGTTTTGTCTTTTTTGCATAAAAACCAAGCTAATATAATATATATATATTTCTTTTAAACCCGTTCTTCCGACCCCTCCAAAAATGACCTTCTCCAGTGTTACCTAAACCAAGTAGGTCCCTGAGCGGATCCCACGTTAGCCCCAAAACGTTGGTCTCTAACTATAAAAGTAAATGCCCCCCGCGGGTATTTTGCCTGTATGGTGTTTGCCGGGTGGGACCCTCGATCCAGAAGGTATGCCACTATCTATACATGTCTGCCTCCCTTGAAAGCTCTTGGTGCTGCGACTATCACCGGTAAGTTGCGTCGGATCAACATGGGGATTAGAATCGACTGCAAAAGCAACTAAGTCAACGCCCATTTGCTCTGGCCCGGACGCTTGAATCTATTCCACCGCAAAGAACCGAATATACTACTGCAGGATCTTCCGCAGCTTCTGTTGTTATTGCTCCCACCTGTCACTACGCCACCTCAGCAGCTGGGACTGGAACTGCTTCCGCATTTGGTACTCCCCGGGCGAGTGTCTGGTTATCTCTCTGAATCAGGTTATTCACTGGGCTGTTAAGCCATCGGGGTTGATCGACCCAGGATTCATCCAAGACTCTAGATCTCGTTAATTCAAAGGGAGTTTCACTTACTCGACCGTTAGGGAGAGGGAGAGGGAGGGACTTGCTTACTTGTTAGAGTAAGGCTTTCCGTGAGGAAAGGTAAAGTATCTTTAAGGCATATATAGTTGGCTGGTTATTTGTCTTTCCCATCCCTGCAGCTACTGCAGGTGCCCAGAATTCATGGATTCTCTGGTAGAGGGAAGTCGAGGTGGAATTATTCTTTTGTGGGCTGGCTTAAAAGAAGCTCCCTATTGCAGTAGGAGTAGCTACTTATTTCAAGGCTTTAATTTGAGCTCTTCAGATCCCGAATCTCCATAAATGGGTATGACTGGTTAAGGTGACCTGCTTTGTGCGGCAACCGCAAGTTAAGGTACTCTGGATTTGTTATAGCGCCACCATTTCACAATATACATTGTCCGGGAAAGCTAGTTTTGGGATTTCTGTTTTATCCTATCCTACTGACGCTCTTCTATGAAAGTGGAGGCTTTACTTTAACTGGTCTGTTAAAGTCTCCTTGCTACGGCCCTTTTTTATATTCGAGGGTTACTCGAATCTTTCGTTTTTGTACTCCCTTGAAGGTCCAATTAATTTTTAGTAATTGGAGGACGGTTAGTGTCTGTTCTGCATGACTCTGGAACGTTATAGCTAAGGAGCGGATTTCAGGGTACCTTGACTTGCCAAACGGTTTCCAGTATGCCTATACAGTAAGTCTTTACACACATGATAGTGGCAGCCAGGTTATCGACGATTCTACAATAGGCGGCCGCTGGAAAACCCGACTTAGCGAATCACTTCCAGGCTGGTATTTAATCTTTCTCGTGCCGGTGGCTCTTGTGTGCCTCATTTATGCTGGTGGCATACCGTACCGTGCTGAACACTCACAAAAGCCGTGGCCTTACGCTATGTCCCTAGAAGTACAATGGTTGGTCCCTCCGGAACTGGTAATCTCCGTTTGACTTGAAAGGCGCGCAGGTGCGCAGCAAGTATTCTTTCACAAGTTTGAAGCAAATCGTACCTCCTTAGCTACTTGTACTAAAAAACTAGGGCGCTATACGGAAGTTCGTGCCTGCTTATCCCGGCTACAATAACTATCGAACAGCGATCCATCTGAAGAATGGCGCCCGTATATCCGGTCTGTACTTTCCCCTATTAGAGAAGGGCGGGGTTTGGAACCCTCAAGCAAGACATGATCCACATAATAAGACATCATAGCGCCTAGAGATACAGGTACGGTTCATCGCGTTACTTATCCAAGCGTGTTGCCGGATAGTCGGATATGCCGTACTCTGATTTTTATGAGGTTAGGAACCATTTGCTGTTACCAGCATTGCTCATTATTAGGTAGCGCATTCCCGTTTATCGATTTTAAGGTTAGGGTGACACGTTGTCGCTTTCGCTTTAATCTTTAATAATGAATGATATGGGGAGCGCGCTTTACTAATATAATAGAAAGGGGCTTTCACCATCTATTTCTGCCCGAACTCTTTCTTTCAGAACCTCCTAGCGAACGGGGAAAGCTTATCCCTCACTCGCATTCGCCTAATCGAGCGGAACGGCGCTCATCCTACAACAGATCCCGCCTATAGTTATAGTGTCGAACACACATAAGTATAGGTTTTGTTGTCCTTACGACGGTTGTCAAAGACCGGATCTTTGCACTTCGCGACCCTATCCGAGTATGTGCTTAGTGCAACGCCTCATAGAACAATGAAGTAATGTATCTATACGCCCAAAAAGAAACTTGTTCATTTATGTTACCTGTTGTGGACCTTCAATGTTTCACCTTTCATAGATCTGGGAAAGGCGGTTTTGGTTTGGGAAGTGACGTTGAGGCTGGGCACGTGCGATAAGTAATAAAGAAAGCAAAGGGAAATCAGAGGGCCTGGAAAACAAACAGTAGAGTGACGCGAAGGACCTCTAGCAACTCTACTACCGCCCTTCCTACCAAAAAGCTAACCGAAATCACATAAGGTCTGGAAAGGGCTGTAAAGAATAGAATTCCTTCCTCCCTTTCTTCCCCTGTTCCGGAGATAGATATAGCCCTCTCGAAACCTAGCTGTTAGAGTTTCATTTTTTTGGGGGGTAATAATAAACTGAATCCCCGAATG